GTCATTATTGGCTCAAGGGAAGTTCCCATCGAAGTTCAATATGAATCTTTTGGTACCTACCATGAAATTTATAGACATTATTTAATAGTAAGAAGTGTAAAAAAAGAAACCCGTTGTATATACATTCGAACCACCGTTGGTCATATTTCTTTTTATCGAGAAATAGAAGAAGCCATACAGGGGTTTTGTCGAGCTTACTCATACACTAGCTAAACTAAGTAATTAGCCGATACTCATGAGAATTTAAATTGGCTAGGGCTTTACTGATATCATAATTCCTGAATTTCTACGTGAATCAAGATTGAGGAAAGGAAGTTTTCAAATCACTGACTCAGACCCATTGTAGAATCCTACTCAGCAGAATAGGGAGGTACTTACTTATGGCAGAACGGGCCGATCTGGTCTTTCACAATAAAGTGATAGATGGAGCTGCCATGAAACGACTTATTAGCAGATTAATAGATCACTTCGGGATGGCATATACATCACACATCCTGGATCAAGTTAAAACTTTGGGTTTCCAGCAAGCCACTGCTACATCCATTTCATTAGGAATTGATGATCTTTTAACAATACCTTCTAAGAGGTGGTTAGTCCAAGATGCTGAACAACAAAGTTTAATTTTGGAAAGACACCATCATTATGGGAATGTACATGCGGTAGAAAAATTACGTCAATCCATTGAAATATGGTATGCTACCAGCGAATATTTGAGACAAGAAATGAATCCTAATTTTCGGATGACTGATCCCTCTAATCCAGTCCATTTAATGTCCTTTTCAGGAGCTAGGGGAAATGCATCTCAGGTACACCAATTAGTAGGTATGAGAGGATTAATGTCGGATCCCCAAGGACAAATGATTGATTTACCCATTCAAAGCAATTTACGCGAAGGACTTTCTTTGACGGAATATATAATTTCTTGCTATGGAGCCCGCAAAGGAGTTGTAGATACTGCTGTACGAACATCAGATGCTGGATACCTCACACGTAGACTTGTTGAAGTAGTTCAACACATTCTTGTACGCAGAACGGATTGTGGTACTATTCGAAGTATTTCCGTAAGTCCTCGAAATGGGATGACGGAACGCATTTTTATCCAAACACTAATTGGTCGTGTATTAGCAGATGATATATATATAGGTCTACGATGCATTGCCGCCCGAAATCAAGATATTGGGATTGGACTTGTCAATCGACTCATAACCTTTCGAGCACAACCAATATATATTCGAACTCCATTTACTTGTAGGAGTACATCTTGGATCTGTCAATTATGTTATGGTCGGAGTCCTACTCACGGTGACCTGGTCGAATTGGGAGAAGCTGTAGGTATTTTTGCGGGTCAGTCAATTGGGGAACCAGGGACTCAACTAACATTAAGAACTTTTCATACTGGCGGAGTATTCACGGGCGGTACTGCAGAACATGTACGAGCTCCCTTTAATGGAAAAATAAAATTCAATGAGGATTTGGTTCATCCCACACGTACCCGTCATGGACATCCTGCTTTTCTATGTTCTATAGACCTGTATGTAACTATTGAAAGTCAGGATATTATCCATAATGTAAATATTCTCCAAAAAAGTTTGATTTTAGTTCAAAATGATCAATACGTAGAATCAGAACAAGTGATTGCTGAGATTCGTGCCGGAACATCCACTTTAAATTTTAAAGAGAAGGTTCGAAAACATATTTATTCTGAATCAGAGGGAGAAATGCACTGGAGTACCGATGTCTACCATGCACCTGAATATACTTATGGTAATGTTCATCTATTACCAAAAACAAGTCATTTATGGATATTAGCAGTAGGTACGTGCAGATCTAGTATTGTCCGTTTTTCTCTCCACAAGGATCAAGATCAAATAAATGTTCATTCTTTTTCTCTCGAAGAAAGATATATCTCTGACCTATCAGTAACTAATGATCCAACGAGACATAAATTGTTTAGTTCGGATTCTTCTAGTAAAAAAAAGGGGGGGGCTCTTGATTATTCAAGACCAGATCAAAGCATATCCAATGGTCATTGGAATTTAAAATATCCTTCTATTCTCCACGAAAATTCTGATTTTTTGGCGAAGAGGCGAAGAAATGGATTGATCATTCCATTACAATATGATCAAGAGCGCGAGAAAGAACAAATACCTCGTTTTGGTGTTTCGATTGAAATACCCATAAATGGTATTTTACGTAGAAATAGTATTCTTGCTTATTTCGACGATCCCCGATACCTAAGAAACAGTTCAGGGATTACTAAATATGGGACTGTAGAGGTCGATTCAATCGTCAAAAAAGAAGATTTGATTGAATATAGAGGAGCAAAAGAATTTAGTCCAAAATACCAAATGAAAGTAGATCGGTTTTTTTTCATTCCCGAGGAAGTGCATGTCTTACCTGGATCCTCGTTGATAATGGTCCGGAACAATAGTATTATTGGAGTGGATACACCACTCACTTTAAATACAAGAAGCCAAGTAGGTGGATTGGTCCGAGTGGAGAGAAAAAAAAAAAGTATTGAACTCAAAATATTTTCTGGGGATATCCATTTTCCTGGGGAGACAGATAAGATATCCAGGCACAGCGGCATCTTGATACCCCCGGGAACGGGAAAAAGAAATTCTAAGGAATCCAAAAATTTTAAAAATTGGATCTACGTCCAACGGATCACACCTACTAAGAAAAAGCATTTTGTTTCGGTTCGACCCGTAGTCACATATGAAATAGCGGATGGGATCAATTTAGCAACATTTTTCCCCCAGGATCTTTTGCGGGAAGGGGATAATGTCCAACTTAGAGTTGTTAATTATATCCTTTATGGAAATGGCAAGCCAATTCGAGGACTTTATCACACAAGCATTCAATTAGTTCGGACTTGCTTAGTATTGGATTGGAACCAAGAGCAAAATGGTTCTATAGAGGGGGTTCGTGCTTCTTTTGTTGAAATAAGGACAAATGATCTAATTTGCAATTTCATAAGAATTGAGGTAGTCAAGTCCCCTATTTCGTATACCGGAAAAAAAAATTGTACGGTGGGTTCAGGATTGATTAACCATAATAGATTAGATTACGCCAATATTAATCCTTTTTATTCCAAGGCAAAGATTCAATCACTTACCAAACATAAAGGAACTAGTGGTACGTTGTTGAATCAAAATAAGGAATGCCAATCTTTGAAAATTTTGTTATCATCCAACTATTCTCGAATTGGTCCATTCAATGGTTTGAAATATAACAATGTGACAAAAGAATTAATTAAAGCGGATCCTATAATTCCAATTAGGAATTCGTTAGGCCCCTTAGGTACAGTAGTACTCAAAATTGCAAATTTTTATTCATCTTGCCATTTAATAACTTATAATCAGATTTTGTTAAAGAAATATTTGTTACTTAACAAATTTAGTCAGACTTTCCAAGTACTTAAATATTTTTTAATAGATGAAAATAGGGGGATTTATAATCCCGATCCGTGCAGTAACATCATTTTTAATCCATTCGATTTAAATTGGCGTTTTCTCCACCACGATTATTGTGATGAGACGTCCACAATTATTAGCCTTGGACAATTTTTTTGTGAAAATGTATGTCTATTCAAATACGGATCACAGAAAAAATCTGGTCAAGTTCTAATTGTTCATGTTGACTACTTAGTAATAAGATCAGCCAAGCCCTTTTTGGCTACTCCAGGAGCAACGGTTCATGGTCATTATGGAGAAATCCTTCATGAGGGAGATACATTAGTTACATTTATATATGAAAAATCAAGATCTGGTGACATAACGCAAGGTCTTCCAAAAGTGGAACAAGTGTTAGAAGTGCGTTCGATTGATTCAATATCGATAAATCTCGAAAAGAGGGTTAAAGGTTGGAATGAACGTATATCAAGAATTCTTGGAATCCCTTGGGGATTCTTGATTAGCACGGAGCTAACCATCGCCCAAAGCCGTATCTCCTTGGTTAATAAGATCCAAAAGGTTTATCGATCTCAGGGGGTACAGATCCATAATAGACATATAGAGATTATTGTCCGTCAAGTAACATCAAAAGTGTTGGTTTCAGAAGATGGAATGTCTAATGTTTTTTCACCCGGAGAGCTAATCGGATTGTTGCGAGCGGAACGAGCAGGGCGTGTTTTGGATGAAGCGATCCGTTATCGAGCAATCTTATTGGGAATAACGAGGGCGTCTCTTAATACTCAAAGTTTCATATCCGAAGCTAGTTTTCAAGAAACTGCTCGAGTTTTAGCAAAAGCTGCTCTACGAGGTCGTATTGATTGGTTGAAAGGCCTGAAAGAAAATGTTGTTCTAGGGGGAATTATACCTGTTGGTACCGGATTCAAAAAATTAGTGCATCATTCAAAGCAACACAAAAACATTCATTTGGAAATCAAAAAGAAGAATTTCTTTGAAGGAAAAATGAGAGATATCTTATTTCACCATAGAGAATTTTTGAGTTCTTGCGTCCCAAACAATTTCCATGAGACATCAGAACAATCATTGACACGATTTAATGATTCCTAAAAGGAGACTCTTTTTTTATATTATAATTTAATTATCTGGTCCAATTTTATTATTTGATTGATAATAAAGATCATAATGAATTAAAAGGAATTAATGTAATGGTTTCGATCGTGTATCAACGGTCAATCCTCGGTAGAAAGTTCCATCGGAACAATTTTTTATTTCAGATACCTCGTCTCGTTGTTTTTTTTTTTAAACAACGAGCAAGTATGGGGAAAAATGACAAGAAGATATTGGAACATTAATTTGGAAGAAATGATGGAAGCAGGAGTTCATTTTGGTCATGGTACTAGGAAATGGAATCCTAGAATGGCACCTTTCATCTCCGCAAAACGTAAAGGTATTCATATTACAAATCTTACGAGAACTGCGCGTTTTTTATCAGAGGCCTGTGATTTAGTTTTTGATGCAGCAAGTAGAGGAAAACACTTTTTAATCGTTGGTACAAAAAATAAAGCAGCTGATTCAGTAGCATCCGCTGCAATAAAGGCTCGGTGCCATTATGTTAATAAAAAATGGCTTGGTGGTATGTTAACGAATTGGTCCACTACGGAAACAAGACTTCAAAAGTTCAGGGATTTAAGAGCCGAACAAAGGATGGGGAAACTCAACCGTCTCCCAAAAAGGGATGCAGCAATGTTGAAGAGACAATTATCCACCTTGCAAACATATCTGGGTGGGATCAAATATATGACAGGGTTACCCGATATTGTAATTATCGTTGATCAGCAAGAAGAATATACGGCTCTTCGAGAATGTGTCATTTTGGGGATTCCGACGATTTGTTTAATCGATACAAATTGTGACCCAGATCTCGCAGATATTTCGATTCCAGCCAACGATGATGCTATCGCTTCAATCCGATTGATTCTTAACAAATTAGTATCCGCAATTTGTGAAGGTCGTTCTAGTTATATAAGAAATCATTGATTATGATTAATAATAATAAGATAGATAAGTCAATTACTTCGGGAAACTTCATAGATTTTATTTATTGGATCGGTTGCTATTCCTGGATTTCAAAAAAAAAAAAAGATAAAAAATAAAAAAAGTACTCGGATTGGGGATATTATGTGATTACTTAGTATCCTAAATATATGATTAATGATTAAAGTGGGTTAGTTAAGAAAGAGATGGGTGAATCAAAATAATTTTTTTTTTTTGAAGTTCAATTTCTGTCAGAGGACAATATGAATGTTATACCATGTTCCATTAACACATTCAAAGGGCTATATGATATATCGGGTGTAGAAGTAGGCCAACATTTATATTGGCAAATAGGAGGTTTACAAGTCCATGCCCAAGTACTTATCACTTCTTGGGTCGTAATTGCTATCTTATTAGGTTCAGTTACCATAGCTGTTCGGAATCCACAAACCATTCCGGCCGACGGTCAGAATTTCTTCGAATATATCCTTGAATTCATTCGGGACTTGAGTAAAACTCAGATTGGAGAAGAATATGGTCCTTGGGTTCCCTTTATTGGAACTATGTTCTTATTTATTTTTGTTTCTAACTGGTCAGGTGCTCTTTTACCTCGGAAAATCATACAGTTACCTCACGGGGAGTTAGCTGCGCCCACGAATGATATAAACACTACTGTTGCTTTAGCTTTACCCACGTCAGTGGCATATTTTTATGCGGGTCTTACTAAAAAGGGTTTGAGTTATTTTGGGAAATACATTCAACCAACTCCAATACTTTTACCAATTAACATCCTAGAAGATTTCACAAAACCTTTATCGCTTAGTTTTCGACTTTTCGGAAATATATTGGCTGATGAATTAGTAGTTGTTGTTCTTGTTTCTTTAGTACCTTCAGTAGTTCCTATACCCGTCATGTTCCTTGGATTATTCACAAGCGGTATTCAAGCTCTTATTTTTGCAACTTTAGCCGCGGCTTATATAGGTGAATCCATGGAGGGTCATCATTGACTAGCTTTTAAAATTGTTTTTTTTTCAACCTTATCCCAATTCATGTGGAGTTCAATTTAATATAATCGACTTGGCGAGAAATTATAATAGATATAAATTTTATATATGGTATAGAGTCGTAGCAGGAAAGATGTACGATATTATTTAATTGTAATGTAATAAAATCTTAGGAAAAAGATCTAGATCTTTTTCCTAAGATTTTGGCTTATTTATTTATAGACTTCTCCAATTTATAAAATAAATTTATATTGTATTTATATTTTATTTGTTTTTGTTTAGTTAATTACAATATTACAACAATTTGAAATTTGAATAAGAATTGTTATCTTTTTACCATGTAAGACTAAATAAAAAGCTAGTTTAGTTTAGGAAAATTAAACTGGACATATGTAATAAATAGTTATAAGTCTGTCCAGCCCCCCAAAAAAAAAGAATTCTAGAATCATATTCAATTCAATAGGCGGTTTACGTTATGGAAGAAACAAATGTATATGTTATATTAGAAATTCACTAGTTATAGTGAGGCTCTTTTATATAATATTTTTATTTCATTTCACAGCTCACTGCACTTAGATGGAATTCCAATAGAAAGTCCTTCCGCTTTGTCTGTGATTGGGGATTGAACAAATAAACAGATGAACTCTGAACTCAAGGATTTCGAAGAATAAAGAATGAAGAATTGAATGAAAAAAAAAAGTTTAGAATAAAGAAATGCAATGACTAGAATCATCTGCATCGAGATTTACAAAAACTCCATCATCTATAAGAACTAAAAACGAGATTTCGAAGTATTTCTGATGATTAATTGGTTGATTGTATCATTAACCATTTCTTTTTTTTTTTGTGTATGTGAGGAGCTTACCATGAATCCACTGATTTCTGCCGCTTCTGTTATTGCTGCTGGATTGGCCGTAGGGCTTGCTTCTATTGGACCTGGGGTTGGTCAAGGTACTGCTGCGGGTCAAGCTGTAGAAGGTATTGCGAGACAACCAGAAGCAGAGGGTAAAATACGAGGTACTTTATTGCTAAGTCTGGCTTTTATGGAAGCTTTAACAATTTACGGACTGGTCGTGGCATTAGCACTTTTATTTGCGAATCCATTTGTTTAATTCTAGAAGAAAAGTACGTAATGTACTTTTTTTGACTTAGACTCGCCATTTGTTTTTTTCGAATTATATCAACATTTCACTCTAACAATTACTTATTCGTTGAGAGAATACCTCCGGGAAGGACGGATTTTAGGATTAGTAATTAGCGGATCCTCTTGCTTTCTTCCTTCCCGTTTTTAGTTTTTAGTATAATGGAAACCTTTTTTTAGGATGCGTTGCAACGCAACAAACGAGGTATTTTGTAATTGGCATAATACCCAGGACCGAACCCAACCTAATAAGTATCTTCTTGGAAACTGGAAACTTTAATTAGAATAATTTAATTAGAATAAAATAATAAAAAAAAAAATAAATAAGATTTAATTAAAATAATTCAAAATAATAAATTAAATCAAATAAATGAATCTATTCCCAATAAAAAATCCCATAACATAAAAAAAAGGAAATCAACAAAAAAGGGGAGGGCGCAGTGATACAAAAAGAACTCTGTTCTTTGTTAGTCCTATCTATAAGAGGAGAGTATATGAAAAGTGTAACCGATTCTTTTGTTTCCTTGGGCCACTGGCCATCCGCCGGGGGTTTTGGGTTTAATACCGATATTTTAGCAACAAATCCAATAAATCTAAGCGTAGTACTTGGTGTATTGATATATTTTGGAAAGGGAGTGTGTGCGAGTTGTGTATTTCAAAAATAGGTTGGATCCGACCGGCTGCACTTTATTTTTTTATTATTTATTTTTCATTTTTATAAATAAGGATGAAAAAATAGGATAAAAATGTGCATGATCTCGACGAATTACTTCTGAATAAATTAAGTAATCATATGTAAGAACCATAGCATTTCGTAATTCATTGGTACATTGACTTTGATTCTCTATCAACCAATAATGTGGGACCATTAACATGGTTAAAGCTAAACTGTTTGAAGTCCAGGCACAACAAACATGGTACTCTTTCTACCACTATGTTAGTACTAAGATGGTTTAAAAAAAAAAAAGCATAGTTGTTTATTTATCCGATATAGAACACTCATATCGATAAAAAATTTGAACCATTTCCTAAGGAAAAGGGCACCCCCTTTTTATTCAATGCTGAATAGACAACCTATGTATAGAATGAGAATTTTTGGATTTTAATATTGAAGGAATATTGAATAAATAAAACTAACTAAAAGAAAACTCAATCTAAAAAAAAAAATTTAAAAATAAAATAATAACATAACAAATAAAAAATAAAGAAACAACTTTGCTGACAATTATAGATTTTTTGTCTGGTCAGAAGAGTCCTCCGAATAGACTCTGGTCTTGTATAAGATAAATTTTAATATCTTTGAATACGAACAGAAAAGAGAGGGTAGGCTCATTACATTAAAATATATGGAATGCCCATATATTTAAAAATGAAGCGTGAGAGCCAAATGAATCGAAAGATTCATGTTTGGTTCGGGAAGAGATCATGTAAGTTGTGAAATTTATTAATGGTAACAAAATCTACTTTCATTAAATGATTTATTAGATAATCGAAAACAGAGGATCTTGAGTACTATTCGAAATTCAGAAGAATTACGTAAAGGAGCTATTGAGCAACTCGAAAAAGCCCGGGCACGCTTACGTAAAGTGGAAACGGAAGCAAATGAATATCGAGTGAATGGATACTCCGAGATAGAACGAGAAAAAGAAAATTTGATTAATGCCACTTGTGATAGTTTGGAACGATTAGAAAATTACAAAAATGAAACCCTTCTTTTTGAACAACAAAGAGCGATTAATCAAGTCCGACAGCGAGTTTTCCAACAAGCCTTACAAGGAGCTCTGGGTACTCTGAATAGTTGTTTGAATAGTGAGTTACATTTTCGTACCATCAGTGCTAATATTGGCATTCTTGGGGCTATGGAAGAATAGCCCTTCTATTTTTTTAGTTTAGAATTTAGGCATTATTTTTTTCCTTTACTTCCGAAAAAGAATTAATAGACACTAATGGTAACCATTCGAGCCGACGAAATTAGTAATATTATCCGTGAACGTATTGAACAATATAATAGAGAAGTAAAGGTTGTGAATACCGGCACCGTACTTCAAGTGGGTGACGGAATTGCTCGTATTCATGGTCTTGATGAAGTAATGGCAGGTGAATTAGTAGAATTTGAAGAGGGTACAGTAGGTATTGCTTTGAATTTGGAATCAAATAATGTTGGCGTTGTATTAATGGGCGATGGTTTGATGATACAAGAGGGAAGTTCTGTAAAAGCAACAGGAAAAATTGCTCAGATACCGGTAAGTGAGGGTTATTTGGGTCGTGTTATAAATGCTCTAGCAAAACCTATTGATGGAAGAGGGGAAATTTCAGCTTCCGAATCTCGCTTAATTGAATCTCCCGCTCCAGGTATTATTTCTAGACGTTCCGTATATGAGCCTCTTCAAACAGGGCTTATTGCTATT